ATATAGTTGATCTTTTGAACCCGCTTCAAGCTATCATGACAATTCACGAATCTTGGGGTAAACAATCTCTATTGCTTATGTTTACTTTTTTCACCATTTGATTCTTGTACATAGGAAATGAGACTCAACCTTTTTACTGCAAATTTAGAAGCCGTTTTCTTTCACTCATATAACTATCTGGTTTAGTTCATCAACTCAAATGCTGAAGAAAAATAAAAATATATAGTCAATCAAATCTTTTTATCCTTGTTTCTAGAAAGAAAAGAATTTGGAGAAATTTTAGGTCTCACCGAATCACACGTAGAGATATTGATAACACACATAGAGCTAATGGTATTTCATAACTAATTGATTGAGCAGCTGCCCGTAGACCACCTAAAAAGGAATATTTATTATTTGATCCATACCCCGACATAAGAAGTCCAACGGGAGCAATACTTGAAATGGCAATCCAGAAAAAAACACCAATACTAAGATCGGCTAGAACAAGGTGATCACCAAAGGGAATTACTGAATAACTTAGAAAGATAGATATTACTGCTATGGATGGTCCGATACTGAATAAACGAGTATCTCCTGTAGATGGAATAAGGTTCTCTTTCAAAAGTAGTTTTGTCCCATCTGCTAGAGCTTGAAGAATTCCTAAAGGGCCGGCATATTCAGGTCCGATACGTTGTTGTATTCCTGCAGATATTTCTCTTTCTAACCAAACAATTACTAGTACACCTATTGTGATTCCTAATACAAGAGTCAAAATAGGGACAAGCATCCATATGATCCTATAGACTTCTTTTAAGGATTCCAATTTGGAAAAAGAATTGATAGTCTCTATTTCTGTTGTATCAATTATCATTTCAACGATCAACTTCTCCCATAATGATATCTATGCTACCTAGTATTGTCATAATATCAGCCAATTTCATTCTTTTAACTAACTGAGGAAGAATTTGCAAATTGATAAAACCTGGTGGGCGAATTTTCCATCTCCAAGGAAAAACGCTCTGATCGCCTATCAGAAAAATTCCCAATTCTCCTTTTGGGGCTTCAACTCTCACATAAAGTTCTTGTTTCGACAATTCAAAAGTTGGAGAAGGTTTTTTACTAATAAACCGATAGTCAAAATCATTCCATTCAGGATCTTTTAATCTGTCAAAACGTCGGATTTCTAAATTTTCGTAAGGCCCTCCTGGAATTCCTTCCAGAGCCTGTTGAATAATCTTTATGGATTCTGTCATTTCACTGATTCGTACTAAATAACGAGCTAATGAATCCCCTTCTCGTTGCCATTGAACCTGCCAATCAAATTCATCGTAAGACTCATAATGATCAACTTTACGAAGATCCCATTCTATTCCGGAAGCTCGTAGCATTGGTCCCGATAAACCCCAATTTAATGCCTCGTCTCGCCCAATAATGCCTACGCCTTCAACTCGTTCTAAAAAAATAGGATTCCGGGTAATAAGTTTTTGATACTCAGCAACCCCTGTTAAAAAATAATCGCAAAAATCCAAACATTTATCTATCCAGCCATAGGGTAGATCGGCAGCCACTCCTCCAATACGAAAATAATTATGCATCATTCGCATACCGGTGGCAGCTTCGAATAGGTCATATATTAATTCTCTTTCTCGAAAAATATAGAAGAAAGGGGTCTGCGCACCAATATCCGCCATAAAAGGACCGAGCCATAACAAATGAGAAGCTATCCGACTCAACTCCAACATAATGACTCTGATATAGCTAGCCCTTTTAGGTACTTGAATATTGCCTAATTGTTCGGGCCCATTTATGGTTATTGCTTCTGTGAACATAGTAGCTAAATAATCCCAACGTGTTACATAAGGCAAATATTGTATAATTGTTCGGTTTTCCGCAATTTTCTCCATCCCTCTATGTAAATAACCCAATATTGGTTCGCAGTCGACAACATCTTCACCATCTAGAGTAACGATGAGTCGAAGAACACCGTGCATTGATGGGTGCTGAGGCCCCATATTGACTATCATGAGGTCTTTTCTTGTAGTTGGTGCAGTCATAAGTTTTTTAACGATTCATTCTTCCATGAATTACTGAAAGTGAAAAGAAGTTCATCAAAATTTAATCGAAACATATAAGTGACAATGAAATAACTCTTCAAATTAATTTAATCAAATTAACGAGTTTTTGTCTCTCGAATGTCCAACTGATTAATTAATTCTTTATAACGTACTCTATTTTTTTTTGCCAAATAAGCTAGCAGTCGTTGACGTTTTCCCAAAATTTTCTTCAAACCTCTCTGAGATAAATAGTCTTTTTTGTGCAATTCTAAATGTGAAGTAAGTCTCCGTATCTTATTGGTGAAATTGAATACTTGAAATTCAACAGATCCTTTCTTTTCTTCTTGAGAAATAACTGAAATGACAGAATTTTTTACCATAAATGAATTTCCCCTTTCTTTATTTTACGGATATGTATTTTTGCGAATTTTATTGATCAGTAATAATAATGCCAGTAATTTGAACGTGGTATATAGACTTAATTTCTTTATGAATCTCTAATTTTATCAATTCCAATAAATTAATCAAATTTCAAATTTGATTGAGATAGGAATCCAAAAAGGTGGTAGGTACGTTTTTTTCATTCACAAAAGCGAATAATTGAAACCTAAAATCCTAAAATGAAGAAGATTCTGTTGATTCATTTCTAGATCTAATCGATGCCTTATTTTATTGATTTAGTATCGTCTACTCGAATTAGATTCGAATGAGATGTAAAACAAGGCATGTGTGCATTTGTTTGCTTTCAGATACTCTATATCAGATACTCTATACGAGACAGGGTATATAGTACTATCAATTAATTTTCAATCGTGGATACATATGTATCCTTAAGATACTGAAACGGCTACCATTATTGGTATCAAACCAATAACGATTCATACAAGCTAAATCTTCTAATCGATAATTAGGCCAAAGAAAGAACTTAAATTTAATTAATTCATTTTTATCTTTATAAAGGGGTTTCCTTTCATCCAAAAATTGACTCCAGTTTTTTACATTGGTTTCGTTGCAAAATACTGAATTTCTATCGACGCCATTCCAATTCAAAGAATTAAAAAAACTTCGAATTCTCAATTCTCTACGACGTCTAGACCATAAAATATTTTCAGGAACAAGCAAATCAAAATGATTTTTTTCTGTATTTATTCTTTGAGTTTGAGGTTGCAGAATGAATTCGTCAAAATTCTTTTTATCAACATATCTTTGTTCTCGGTATCTTTGATTAGTTTGGTGTTTACTTTTATGAACCAATGAAATACCTATGGTTTGATACATAATAAATTGTCCATTATTTTTTACAGACAACCGAATAGGTTCGATAATCAATACCCCCTTCTTCATCAAGTCTGTAAGAGGTAAATTTGCCTGAATCAGCATTATATCCAAACTCATTTCTCTCCTTTGAATTGACGATATAGTAATTTTGGTTGGATTTATCAGTCGAAGCAGGAGACAATATACCTTGATATTTTCGATCATTCTTTGATTCAAAGCATCGTTCCATCTCAATTGAAAAAGCAAATAACGTTTCAAGAACAAATCTAGTTCTGCTTCCGTGTTGCTTTTGTATTGTTTTTTATTTTTACCCTTTTTTGTGTCTGATTCCACGTAATCTTTTTCAAGATCGTTTTGGTGTTTTGAGAAAACAGGGCCCAGATTTCCTTTGTTTTCTATATCTGATCCACGTTCTCTTTGACTTGCGGGTTCTTTTGCTTCTTGAATTCGATTCTTTATTTTTTTATTTGATGGTAGAAAAAAGTTTTGTTTTTGGTTTTTATTTTGCCTAACATTTTCATTTGTATTCAAATTTAAAAGAAGGAATTTGCTTGGTATAATCCACGGTTTTATTTTATAGACATTATAAAATAGTACAAATTCTGGGAAGAACCAAAATTCCAGATTCAATATGGGACGATTAAATATTTTTTCATTCATTCCCATCCAATCAAAAAAGACTTTTTTCGAATTTTTTTGAGTTTTTTCGGGATTTTGATGAGTTGTAAGATAAAAAAACCCTTTTTTCTCAATTTTCTCAATTATTTGATAATTATTAATACCAATTTGAGTATTTGGATTACTGTTGGTATCGATCTTAACCCAGGCCTCAATATCTCCTTTTTGTCTAAGAGAAAAATGGATAATTTTCCAATCCAAATATTTTCTATCGAGATTTCTTTCTAGATCTAGAATATTGTCTTTTCTTAGATAATTATTGATCTGAAGATTGGCGGGCATATCAACAAAGTTGTATTTGGACGGGTTGGAATTATACGAAATTTCTAAGTTCTTCTTTACTTGAAAAGGTAATCTAGAAATAAATGAGTCACTTTTATTTTCATAATTAATCGATTTATATGCTAAAAGATCATATCTATAACATTTTTTAAAATTATCCTTTTGGTTTGATAATGAATAGAGTTCCGAATCATTTTCTTTTTTGTAATGAATTAATTGGTCTTTTTCATATGAATTCCATTTGTTTAAGTTTCTATTTTTATTTTGAGCCATACAATTTTGATTAACCCTAGTTCGCCATTTTTTTGGCATTAATCTAGACCATCTAATCTGAGATAAATCGTATTGATAATGCCGTCTTAACCAGTTTTTCCATTGATTGATTCTATAACTCTGAAGTTTCTTATGTTTTAATTCCGAATGAAATATTCCTAGTGTTCTAAAATAGTCCTTTATTTTAGTCTTAAGGAAACAAGACGTTGTGTTATATTGAAGAACAGATCGAAATTTAGACAAATTAATAACTTGGGTTTGTGATAATTTGTAAAATACGTATGCTTGTGACAAATAGGATAAATCACAAAAAATATGTGAATTTTTCTTACTAATATTATAAAGTGACTTTTTTATAGTAGAAATAAAGATAAAGTGAATTTTATTATTATTAATTTTTTCTTGATTTATTTCATTATTGGAAATGGATTTATCAATCAATTTGTTTGTTGA